AGAGAAACCGGTGGCTCTTTCCATTGTCCAAGCAAGATTGGTTGGATTAGCCCACTTTTCTGTAGGTTATATATTCACTTATGCAGCTTTCTTGATTGCCTCTACATCGGGCAAATTTGGTTAATTCATTTTTTTGAATGTACTGTATTCACCACACTCTCATTTGTTTCGATGGAGAAGGGGATCCGCCTTCTTATATTTCTACCTCTAGGATCCGACTTGTATCATTGAGAATAAGAAATCAAATAAATAGAAATAGGAGCTGAACCATTATGGCAAGGAAAAGTTGGATTCAGAGGGAGAAGAAGAGGCAGAAATTGGAACAGAAATATCATTTGATTCGTCGATCCTCAAAAAACGAACTAAGAAAAGTTGAGGCAGTGAGTGAGAAATGGGAAATTCATGGAAAATTACAATCCCCACCGCGTAATAGTGCACCTACACGGCTTCATCGACGTTGTTTTTCGACCGGAAGCGCAAGAGCTAACTATCGATACTTTGGGTTATCCGGACACATACTTCGTGAAATGGTTCAGACCTGTTTGTTGCCAGGGGCAACACGATCAAGTTGGTAAGGATCCAACTATGCTTTCACGTTTTTATTGATTTCTCTGATCCATGCTCCTAGAGGGTCCCTTGACCATTCTGTATAAATGGGCTATTATCGTATAGGGTCAAGGGGCACACCCAAACCTTCTTTGTCTATTAGTTATAAGTTCTTTCATAGCGGAGTAGAGCAGCTTGGTAGCTCGCAAGGCTCATAACCTTGAGGTCACGGGTTCAAATCCTGTCTCCGCACCCTTTCTCTTTCTCTTTTTACAAAAAAATGGGAGGTCTGACTCTATTAACTAGTACTTAATGAACATTTCCCTTTTGGGATGGGAGGATAAGGGAGGGGGAAGATAGAACTACTACACTATCGTAGTTCACTATACCCAATCATTTATCCTATTCCATGACTTCGTCGTAGGCGGATAGCGGGAATCGAACCCGCGCCTTCTCCTTGGCAAAGAGAAATCTTACCATTCAACCATATCCGCTTTTTTTTTCAGTCCTGATATGTACGGATCTGTCCATAGATATATGGTATCTGATGTTTGGATCTTATTTGTGCAGGGCGAGATACTATCTTACTTCAGGAAGATTCCAATTGTTCTTCTATTAGATAATATTCTTTTATTCTAATAACATAGATAATTCAATTAACATAGATAATTCAATTCCCTGTTTCATTCAATAAGTTTGACTTTGACCCCTCCGTCCCAGTTTTTCTTTCTTTTCGAGACTTTGATATTGAATTTTCATGTGTCTCACAACCCGAAAGGAGTTGAGGGAGGGGTCATTTCATTTTTTGATCTGGGAACTACCGAATAGGTTTAAGAGATGAGAGAATTAAGTATAGCTACCAGAAAGACTAATCCAATCCATACTGATGTGCCGGAAAATACAACATTTTTGTTACTTGACCACCCCTCAGAAGAAGCAAATACAACGGGGACACTAATCAGTAAGATTGATGAAGTAGCAATTAATGCAAAAACAGCCAATTGGAAAGCAATAGTCATGCTTCTAATCCTCCAAGCTAGCAAGAAATGACCTATACCATTTGATCCCTATGTAAGCCAAAAATGGGTTATCAAATGAATCATGGAGAGATTTCACCCTGAACCCAGTGATCTATAATTGATCTTATAGGACTTATTCCCGCTTTATTTGGACATGGAGTTGAGGAGAAATTTGGATTGACTTCCCAAACGGGCATGCTGGATCTAGTATATATCTATCTAGAGAGACAGATAGATCGAAATTCCCACCTGGAATGTTTCCATAGATAGATAGTGAGGGGTATCCACTTATAGGGTCATGTTCGATTTAGGAGAATACAAATAAAATAGATATTGTCTTTCGGAGAGATGGCCGAGTGGTTGATAGCTCCGGTCTTGAAAACCGGCATAGTTCTTTGTTCAGAACTATCGAGGGTTCGAATCCCTCTCTCTCCTGTTGTTCGTTGAATCGATTTTTTTCTTTATTGGTTTTGCTCGCTCTGGTGTCCTAAAGGGAACTGACTCGGCTATCCCACCTAGCCGAGCCAGAAAAAATAGATCTAAATGAGTTGAAAAAAGAAATGAAAAGGGAAAGCTTTTTCAGTATGACCTGATCCCAATCCAAATGGAATCAAATGAATGCCTACTTCAGGCATTCGATCTCCTAGCTCAGTTAACTCAGTTAAGAGGGGTCATGAAAAGCACAGGTTCCAAATCACGATCAATTCCTTTTTCAAATCCTGCTGCAGCTGCACGGGCCCTTCCCGCATGCCACAAATGACCCACGAATAAGAAGAATCCTAGAACAAAATGCGAGGTAGCTAACCAACTTCTAGGAGAAACATAATTGACTGCATTGATCTCGGTAGCTACGCCACCCACGGAATTTAAAGAACCTAAAGGAGCATGAGTCATATATTCCGCGGAACGACGTTCTTGCCAAGGTTGTATGTCTT